AGAAACGAAGTGACTTAGACAAATCTTGTTTGTCGATAGCCTCGGACCAATCAATCGAATATTGACTCATACGTAATCGATCGAACACTACTTGAAAACGGTTCTTCTGTTCAGAAACGAAATGTTCCAAATGTTCCTGTAAATTCTTGCTCCCATTGGACCATTTGTATCTATATGCATCAGGATCAGGATCCCGATTCATGGATCTCTCGGTTCGAGAAATAAGAGGATCAAACCATTTCTTCTGAGTCTCTTTCAAATTCAATAAATGTTGGTTGATCGTATATTTCATTATAGTTATATGATTCAGAGTATCATTTCCTATTTGATCCCTTTGAATTCCATATTCGAAGTTGCGATTGGATCTATTCATTAAAAAGAATCGATTCGATACATTTCTTATGTACCCATAGATGCTATATTGGATTTGAATCAGATTTCGGATCAATCTATATTGATTGACTGCCTCCATGATGTTGTTGCTAGCAAATACCGCTGTTTTTAGTTTTGGATCTTCCAAATCATTCCCGCAGTGGATCCGGACCAATTTTTTTCTGATCCTTCGATAAAAAGATTCATTCTCCTCATAAAAAAGAGGAGGTAGAACCAATAAAGATTTCTTTTTCGATTCATCTCTGGAGTTGAATACCTCATTCAAGAATTTTTTTTGATCCAACCCGTAGGAATCAATAGAAAAGGCAAATCCCCTATGATACACCAGATCCGGCTCGGTTATTGATAGAGTGAATAGATCTGCCATTTCTTGAAATCTCTCTTCTGATTCAAAATCGTGGTGTAACGTGTATCCCCCTTTGTTCCGGTTATGGAATAGATGAAATAAATCCAAAAATGGATTTTTTTTCAAGAATGAAATCTTATTGGAACTGTCCATATCTGGTTCATCCTTCGGAACCATATCACATCCCGGATCTGATGAAATAGGATGAATTGAGACGGTATTTTGTAAATACGTAATTATCTTGAATATATCAACCATTTCTTTATTTTCCGATCGCCTGGAAGGGACAAAAGAAACATCTTGTTTTTTCTTCAAAAATTTCTGATCTCTAGTGGACCTCTCAGTAGGATTCGAACCCAGATGAAGTTCTGACCATCTGTCAGAGAAAAAAGAACGAATTGATCTTGTAGGATTCCCAAGAAATTCTTCGATTTCTTTCGGAAGCAGATGATTATTCATCTGCTTCTCACGTTTCGTGAATAGCCGGGACATTGAGGAAGATCCAAAAAGGCATTTCGGGAATCGATCTGATTCTATCTCTGTTCGTTCCGTTTGAAGAAAGGAAGGATCCCAAAGAATCGATCTTTCTTTTAGTTGCTGAATCTCTGTTTGATCGATCAATGTGTGATATTCTGAATCCTCATTTCTAATGGAATCGAAATGATCTCTGGATTGATCAGAGGATCCTTTCGATTGGCTAGAATCCGTTACTTGAACGAAAATAGATCTTGTGGAATCATATTGAATATTTGACAATACATTCCGTACCCTGCTAAAAAACCAATCCTTGTTTACCAACCACACATTGTCTAACCAAATCCAATTCTCTCTCGATACGTTCCTCAAAAAATCCGATTCGTGCTGATTCTTCCCCCAACTAACGAAGAGATCTTGGCGGAATTGCCACATATGAAATTGAGCACAATTTTGCAAAGAAATACCCCACTTGTTTCTCGAGAAGAGATGGGAAACGTGCTCAATATCATTTGATTGAATAGTTGCCTCAGCTCCTTGTTGTTTGAAGAAACCCTCCCCTTCAATTGGTCTTTTTTCACGAAAAGCAGACATGAGATAACAAATCAAGTCTTTCCCTAAGATTTCGAATAGCTGTCCCGAATTCAAGTTGATTATGTTTCGCTTCTTCCTCGGAGAAAGACGATCAAACAATTCCCAATCATGGTCCTTGCGGATCGGATCATCCGTATAGGATAAAAAAAGAAACTCCAGATATTTGCTATCTTTCTCTTTGAATGAGATCTCAATTCCAGCTACGGTTTCATTAGCTATCTTACAACTAGAATCCCTCTTTTTTCCGATCCGGTTCCTCCACCACTGCGAACCCCGGTTCGATTCAGGCATGATACACTTTTTATTTATTGGGAGAACCCAAGTACTCTCTTGCGGATCCATGAAACAACTCTCAGAAATCTTTTTCTCTTTTGGAAGATACAGGAGCGAAACAATCAATCTATTGATATTGGAAGACCAAAAAGATTCTTCCAATGTCTCATTTCTGGGTCCAATGGAATTCATAGGTATAGGAAGAAGCTCCATCAAATAGAGATTTTTTCTTTCGACCATCTTTCGATTGGTAATACGAGATATAAGGACCACTACTACAAGCAGTACTACACTTTTGATCGTGAAATATCGATTGCTTGTTGAACCCTGTGAATCACGTGAAAGTAGGATACTCCAAATTCGGGGGTCAGAGAGTTTCATAAAACGTTCTTGGTGGAAAAAAATGTGAGTGAAAGATCCCACTGAATCGAATTTGATCCATGAATCTAAGAAATAGTGAGAATTCTTGATCTCACTCAATATCTCTCTCAATTCGAAGATCCAGGATTTGAATTGATATCGTTTCATTGATTCCTCCTAAAGATTTTCATTGATTCCTCCTAAAGATTTCATTTCAATTGGAATTTGGTTATTCACGATGTACAATGAGCCCTGTTAAGCATCCATGGCTGAATGGTTAAAGCGCCCAACTCATAATTGGCAAATTCGTAGGTTCAATTCCTGCTGGATGCACGCCAATGGGAACGTTCAATAAGTCTATTGGAATTGGCTCTGTATCAATGGAATCTCATCATCCATACATAACGAATTGGTATGGTATATTCATACCATAACATATGAACAGTAAGAACTAGAATTCTTATCGATACTGGAACTCATAGGGAAGAAAATGGAGTTATGGATGGAATCAAATATGCAGTATTTACAGAAAAAAGTATTCGGTTATTGGGGAACAATCAATATACTTCTAATGTCGAATCAGGATCAACTAGGACAGAAATAAAGCATTGGGTCGAACTCTTCTTTGGTGTCAAGGTAATAGTAGCTATGAATAGTCATCGACTCCCAGGAAAGGGTAGAAGAATAGGACCTATTATGGGACATACAATGCATTACAGACGTATGATCATTACGCTTCAACCGGGTTATTCTATTCCACCTCTTATAGAGAAAAGAACTTAAAGCAAAATACTTAATAACACGGCGATACATTTATACAAAACTTCTACCCCGAGCACACGTAATAGAGCCATAGACAGTCAAATGAAATCCAATCCACGAAATAATTTGATCTGTGGACAGCATCATTGTGGTAAAGGTCGTAATGCCAGAGGAATCATTACCGCAAGACATAGAGGGGGAGGTCATAAGCGTCTATACCGTAAAATCGATTTTCGACGGAATGAAAAAGACATATCTGGTAGAATCGTAACCATAGAATATGACCCTAATCGAAATGCATACATTTGTCTCATACATTATGGGGATGGCGAGAAAAGATATATTTTACACCCCAGAGGGGCTATAATTGGAGATACCATTATTTCTGGTACAGAAGTCCCTATATCAATGGGAAATGCCCTACCTTTGAGTGCGGTTTGAACTATTGATTTACGTAATTGGAAGTAACCAATTAGGTTTACGATGAAACCTAGAAATCAATCACTGATCCAATTTGAGTACCTCTATGGGATAGACCTCAACAGAAAACTGTTGAGTAACGGCAGCAAGTGATTGAGTTCAGTAGTTCCTCATAGAAAATTATTGACTCTAGAGATATGGTAATATGGAGAAGACAAAATTGTTTGAAGCACGCACAGAACCGGAAGCGCCCCTTGTTTCAAAGAGAGGAGGACGGGTTATTCACATTTAATTTGATGGTCAGAGGCGAATTGAAAGCTAAGCAGTGGTAATTATAAAGATCCCCCCGGGGAAAAATAGAGATGTCTCCTACGTTACCCGTAATATGTGGAAGTATCGACGTAATTTCATAGAGTCATTCGGTCTGAATGCTACATGAAGAACATAAGCCAGATGATGGAACGGGGAGACCTAGGATGTAGAAGATCATACATGAGTGATTCGGCAGATTTGGATTCCTATATATCCACTCATGTGGTACTTCATCATACGATTCATATAAGATAAAGATCCATCTGTCTAGATATCATCATATACATCTAGAAAGCCGTATGCTTTGGAAGAAGCTTGTACAGTTTGGGAAGGGGTTTTTAAAAGAAGAATCTACTTCAACCGATATGCCCTTAGGCACGGCCATACATAACATAGAAATCACGCTTGGAAAGGGTGGACAATTAGCTAGAGCGGCGGGCGCTGTAGCGAAACTGATCGCAAAAGAGGGTAAATCAGCCACATTAAGATTACCATCCGGGGAGGTCCGTTTGATATCCAAAAACTGCTTAGCAACAGTCGGACAAGTGGGTAATGTTGGGGTGAATCAACAAAGTTTGGGTAGAGCCGGATCGAAGTGTTGGATAGGTAAGCGTCCTGTAGTAAGAGGAGTAGTTATGAACCCTGTAGACCATCCCCATGGAGGTGGGGAAGGGAAAGCCCCAATTGGTAGAAAAAAACCCACAACTCCTTGGGGTTATCCTGCGCTTGGAAGAAGAAGTCGGAAAAGGAAAAAATATAGTGATAGTTTTATTCTTCGTCGCCGTAAATAGGAATATTGAAAATCGAATTTTTTGAATTTGAAATAATGTGATGGGCGAACGACGGGAATTGAACCCGCGCGTGGTGGATTCACAATCCACTGCCTTGATCCACTTGGCTACATCCGCCCCTTATTTAGCTAAAGGATTTTCTCTTTTTTCCATTCATCATTATTGTATTTATTCTTACCTTCATACTTAGATCGAGATATTCTATTGGACATAGAATGCCAATCTTTAAAATGTAAAAAAAGGAGTAATCAGCTGTGGCACGTTCACTAAAAAAAAAACCTTTTGTAGCTAATCATTTATCAAGAAAAATTGAAAAACTCAACATGAGGGAGGAGAAAGAAATAATAGTAACTTGGTCTCGGGCATCTACCATTATACCCAAAATGATTGGCCATACAATCGCTATTCATAATGGAAAGGAACATTTACCTATTTATATAACAGATCGTATGGTAGGTCACAAATTGGGAGAATTCGCGCCGACTCTGACTTTCGCGAGACATGCGAGAAACGATAATAAATCTCGTCGTTAATTTGGAAAAAAATAGATACTTATCATTCATTGGCGGGAGATAACCTTATGATAAAGAAAAAGAACTCAAATTCGAGTGGAGAAGTAAAAGTAAAAGTTTTAGCTCAACATATATATATGTCTGTTTTCAAAGCGCAAAGAGTAATTGATCAGATTCGCGGGCGTTCTTATGAGGAAACGCTTATGATATTGGAACTTATGCCTTATCGAGCATCTTATCCCATTTTAAAATTGGTTTATTCCGCAGCAGCAAACGCTAGTCATAATATGGGTTTGAACGAAACCGATTTATTCATTAGTAAAGCTGAAGTCAATGGAGGTTCTTTTGTGAAAAAATTAAGACCTAGAGCTCGAGGACGTAGTTATCCGATAAAAAGGCCGACTTGTCATATAACAATTGTATTAAAAGATAAATCAAAATTATCTTTCGATGAATTTAAGATTTAGATTCATATTTAGAAAAAAAATAGATGGAAAGATAATATAATAAAAAATATGGGACAAAAAATAAATCCGCTTGGTTTCAGACTTGGTACAACCCAAAATCATCATTCCTTTTGGTTCGCACAACCAAAAAATTTTTCTGTAGGTCTACAAGAAGATGAGAAAATACGGAATTGTATAAAGAACTATGTACAAAAAAATAAAAGAATATCCTCAGGTTTCGAAGGAATTGGAATTGCGCGTATAGAAATTCAAAAAAGAATTGATTTAATCCAGGTTATAATCCATATTGGATTCCCAAATTTATTAATAGAGGGCCGAACACGAGGAATCGAAGAATTACAGATGAATGTACAAAAAGAATTTCGTTCTGTGAACCGAAGAATCAACATTGCTATCACGCGAATAGAAAAACCTTATGGAGACCCCAATATTCTTGCAGAATATATGGCTTCTCAATTAAGAAATAGAGTTTCATTTCGAAAGGCAATGAAAAGAGCTATTGAATTAACTGAACAAACAGATACAAAAGGAATTCAAATACAAATTGCAGGACGTATTGACGGAAAAGAAATTGCACGTGTCGAATGGATCAGAGAAGGTAGGGTTCCTCTACAAACAATTCGCGCTAAAATTGATCATTGTTCCTATACAATTCGAACTATCCATGGAGTACTAGGCCTCAAAATTTGGATATTTGTGGATGAAGAATAATAGACCTTTATTTATCTTGTCATTCTATCCAGTAATATAGTGATATATAGAACAAAAAACTAGAAACTTTTTTTTTCTGTTTTTCTGTTAAATCAAAAAAAATAAAATAATTCGAATTCTATAAGGTTGAATAAAAAAGAAATTAACCTTTTTTATAATTGCTATGCTTAGTGTGTGACTCGTTAGTTTTTTCTTTTTTCTTTAGAGTTTTTAGTAGGATCAAAAAAAGACTGATCCCTAATATTAATTCAATAACTACAACTACTACTATATAAAAAAAAAAATGAAAAACTAATAACTAACTTATTGCTTCATATTATCGAGATCCCAAAAACAGTCACTATATGACTGGATCAATCATATAGTTGTAACAACTGGAATTGTTCCATAACAAAAAAATATGATTGTGGATTTGAATAAAAAAAAAAATAAAGGGATACGGATAAATGGAAAGGTGATAGAAAGATAGAACAAAAATATCAATGATATATAATTCCAATATGTATGGTCTATGAATTACCTCATATAAATAAAAGGCAGTGTAATAAAGCATTAATTTCATATTGTTTTAATATTGTTTAATATTGTATCGATTGATATATAAATAATAAATGATATATAAATAATAAAGAGCTTCCGGTTAATAGAAACTGAGGAGATTGACTCGGAAACAGATTTTGTTGAGAGCTCCATTGCAGAGTTCAGGCCTAATCATTAATGGAGAAGCTATAGGAACGACGAAACCTGTGGCTATATAGGATTCTATTTAAAAGAATCCAAATGATTGAGCAGGGGGGATGGCGGAATGAACCAAGAACAATTTTTTTTTACTCGGAGAGGTTGTGGATTGATCCTACGAATAAAGCAGGAAAAGGAAAGAGTCAATATTCGCCCGCGAAACCCTTATTTCTTATTTATTGGATTCCAATATTGTCTTGATTCAATAATTTATTAAAAGAAAAGTAAAAAAAAAAAATAAGGATCCGGTATAAAAAAGAAACATTATCTATATCTAGAAATAGACAAATCTAACCGTATATACAGCTTCTTATCTAATAAATGAAATATAATATCAATAAATCCCATTACTTAGTTTAATGTATTATACTTAGTTTAATGTATTAGTTATTAAATACATGCGCATCTGTAATATTATCGAATCCTTTCATTCGTGAGGAGCTGGATGAGAAGAAACTCTCATGTCCGGTTCTGTAGTAGAGGTGGGAAAAAACCATCAACTATAACCCCAAAAGAACCAGATTTCGTAAGCAACATAGAGGAAGAATGAAAGGAATATCTTGCCGGGGTAATCATATTTGCTTCGGCAGATATGCTCTTCAGGCACTTGAACCCGCTTGGATTACCGCTAGACAAATAGAAGCAGGACGAAGAGCAATGACACGATATGCACGTCGTGGTGGAAAAATATGGGTACGTATTTTTCCCGATAAACCTATTACAGTAAGGCCCGCAGAAACACGTATGGGGTCGGGAAAGGGATCTCCCGAATATTGGGTATCCGTTGTTAAACCCGGGCGAATACTTTACGAAATGGGCGGAGTCTCAGAAACTGTAGCCAGAGCAGCAATTTCAATAGCTGCGTGCAAAATGCCTATAAAAACTCAATTTGTTATTTCAGGATAGGGATGTAGAACTAAATATAAAAAAGGGATAAAAAAACAACCACGAGTTTCTTTATTTCTAGACAAATACTATTTCTTCTTTTTCCTCATTCTTTGCATTGAAATAAAAAATTCAAATAAAAATGATATGATTCAACCTCAGACCCTTTTGAATGTAGCAGATAACAGTGGAGCTCGAGAATTAATGTGTATTCGAATCATAGGAGCTGGTAATCATAGATATGCTCATATTGGTGACGTTATTGTTGCTGTAATTAAAGAAGCAGTGCCCAATATGCCTCTAGAAAGATCAGAAATAATAAGAGCTGTAATTGTACGTACATGTAAAGAACTCAAACGTGACAACGGTATGATAATACGATATGATGACAATGCAGCGGTTGTCATTGATCAAGAAGGAAATCCAAAAGGAACTCGAGTTTTTGGCGCGATTGCTCGGGAATTGAGACAGTTGAATTTTACTAAAATAGTTTCATTAGCTCCCGAGGTATTATAAAGACTCATAGTCATAGATCAAATTAGGATATTGTTCTAGTAGGATATCTGAAATAAACCCAATTAATAGATTGTGTCTCACGCATATACTTTTACTAAATTTAATACTAAATTTAATAATTAATTTAATAATAAATTTCAAATTTAATTAAATAATGAATACTTTGATCAAATAAAAAAACATGTTGATTATATCAAAATTAGGAAGCACCAATAATTATAATTCGTCATGGGCAGAGACACTATTGCTGATATAATAACTTCTATAAGAAATGCTAACATGAGTAAAAATGGAACGGTTCGAATAGTATCCACAAATATCACCGAAAACATTGTTAAAATACTCCTACGAGAGGGTTTTATTGAAAATGTTCGGAAACATCAGGAAAGTAATAAAAATTTCTTGGTTTCAACCTTGCGCCATAAAAGAACTAGGAAAGGAATATATAAAACGATTTTAAAACGTATCAGTCGACCCGGTCTACGAATTTATTCCAACTATAAAAAAATTCCTAAGATTTTAGGTGGAATGGGAATTGTAATTCTTTCCACTTCTCGAGGCATAATGACAGATCGAGAAGCTAGACTAGAAAAAATTGGAGGAGAAATTTTGTGTTATATATGGTGATCCTCCTCTGGTATCCTAATTTTATCTCTAACTTCCTATTTGTGAAATAGAGAGGAAAGGTGAGTTATATAACTCTTCCTCCATTAGTTGATACTTCAAAAAGTTTTCCTGGAATGAAAAAAAAAAATGATTCATGAAGGTTTAATTACTGAATCATTTCCCAATGGTATGCTCTCCGAATCCGTTTATATTTTATATAATGAAGATCTAATTCTAGGTTATATTTCGGGGAAGATCCGACGCAGTTTGATACAAACACTGCCGGGGGATAGAATCAAAATAGAAATAAGGCAATATTATTCATTCAACCAGGGGACGTATAATTTATAGACTTCGGAACAAAGATTCGAACGATTAGATAGATTCTTTTTGAAAAAATCCCTTTCATCAAAGATACAATTTGAAGAAAAAAAAAACAAGAGACTTATTTTCTTCCAAGGAATAGATTAAAAATTAAAGTAAGGAGTAAGAAATATGAAAATAAGGGCTTCTGTTCGTAAAATTTGTGAAAAATGTCGACTGATCCGTAGGCGCGGACGAATTATAGTGATTTGTTCCAATCCGAGACATAAACAGAGACAAGGATAATCTTTCTAAAGTTTCTCAAAGAGGGGTTATGTAAAAATAAAAGATTTGTTTTAACATAAAATGGATATCTCCATATCTTTTTATATATTTCTGATTCATATTTATGAGATGATAAAATATGGCAAAACCTATACAAAGGATTGGTTCACGTAGGAATGGGCGTATTAATTTACGTAAGACTGGACGTAGAATACCAAAAGGAATTATTCATGTTCAAGCCAGTTTCAACAA